ACTTGTATCATAAACGATTTTTATACTTACTATAGGAGCGATCTCAAACTGCCAACCAATGAGTAGTATGATGAATACATCGAATAGTTTGGAGAAGACATGAAACAAATTGAAAAGGAAGTCGTAACAAAAAAAGTGGTACTGAGATCATTTGCCCTATATGTACAAATAGAATTCGGGCAGATCTTTTCCCGGAGTAGAACAAACATGAACCTAAAAAAATGGAAAGGGCCCATTCAGGAACAATAAAATGACATCGTGATTTGAATCTCGATGAAACAATACATCAATGAGAGGTTAGTTCAATAAGTTCAGTAAATTCTTTTTTTTTATAGGTAAGGGAACAAAAACTCATCTTATGTTTTTTGAAAAATAGAAGAAGAAAACCCCCTTCATTAGAAAAACAAAAACCTGTTACAGAAAAAAAAAGAAATAGAACTGGAATCGACACATTGATTCTTTTTTTCGCAATTTTTTTTTGAACCGTATGCATCCAAAGGTGCACGTACGGTTCCTAAGGGAACCAATTTTGTCCTAATCAACCGACTTTATCGAGAAAGATTACTTTTTTTAGGCCAAGAAGTTGATAGCGAGATCTCGAATCAACTTGTTGGTCTCATGGTATATCTCAGTATAGAAGATGATACTAGGGATCTTTATTTATTTATAAACTCTCCCGGCGGATGGGTAATACCAGGAATAGCCATTTATGATACTATGCAATTTGTGCCACCCGATGTGCATACAATATGCATGGGATTAGCCGCTTCAATGGGATCTTTCATTCTGGTCGGAGGAGAAATTACCAAACGTCTAGCATTCCCTCACGCTTGGCGCCAATGAGTTTTTTTATTTGAAAAAAAAAAAGGAAGACTATGCCTTCGCCATATTGAATATGAATAATAAGTAATAATAGCATGGCACTTCGAGTTCGATATGAGCAAACCATTATTGTTTTTTTCATAACATGAGATTTTATGTCGAGATAGTAGTATGAAATAGAGGTCATTTCGGATTTGATCTTATGTGTCGGGGGTACATTTCAGCGTCACAAACCATTCTTTTTCACACCAGAATTCTCTTTCTGATATTTATGTTATGAAAGAAAAAGTACAAAAATGAAAAAAAAAAGATCATTTTTTTCCTTATTTGATCGTATCAGAAAGGAACTTTGGGATTGCTAAATCACAGACAAAATAAATATATAAAGCAACAGAACCATCATAGTATTTTTTTTACTCCTACGAAAGGAAGGGTGGTAAATGGATCATTCAACGATCCGGATCGGATGGATTCTATTTCTTTCTTCAATAGAATAGAAGAGAAGAAAAAGAAAAAGTAAATTCCATTGTAGAGCCGTATGCACAAAAGATGCCTGTACGGTTGTACAATTCTATTCTTTTTTCTTATATTTTTTTTATCCCTTACTTTAGCCCAATCATGCAAGATAGAAGAACCCTTCATGATGTTATATCAATATCATCAGGGTTATGATTCACCAACCTGCTAGTTCTTTTTATGAGGCACAAGCAGGCGAATTTATCCTGGAAGCGGAAGAACTACTGAAACTTCGCGAAACCCTCACAAAGGTTTATGTACAAAGAACGGGTAATCCTTTATGGGTTGTATCCGAAGACATGGAAAGAGATGTTTTTATGTCAGCAACAGAAGCCCAAGTTCATGGCATTGTTGATCTTGTAGCGGTCGAAAATGAAAATACTAGGGATTTCATGTAAATCCATTTCAAACCATAATTCGAATTTTCTGCGATTTGATATTGAATAGAAAAAAAATTCATGATCATCAATCATCAGGTTAAGATCGATCTAAACCAACCCATTCCATTCTAGAATTCTATATATACATACGACATGCCAACTATTAAACAACTTATTAGAAACACAAGACAGCCAATAAGAAATGTCACGAAATCTCCCGCTCTTAGAGGATGTCCTCAGCGTCGAGGAACATGCACTAGGGTGTATGTGCGACTCGTTCAGATCATGAGTTCGAACAAATGAGACAATTTTCCAGTATCAATGACCAGTACCAATGAATAGGATAGATAGAGAAGATCTATCATATACCTATATTGTGTTTGGAATTTATGGTTTACATTGGTGCAAATCCAATCACCTAGATTTGAGATGAAAAGCAATTCCCCATTGGGGGCAAATGGTTATCCATTAAGCGGAGGAAATGGTATTATAAGAAGCAAAAAGGTTATACTCCTATTCTTGAAAGAACGGACTAACAGGGTCAGCTACCTAGCCAACTTTCATAATTAAATGCCGTCACTGTATGGATAACTCTTATTGTGAAAAGAACTATTACTGTATAATTGATGGGTAGAGCCAAAGAGTGCGAACTATACAAGTTAACAATAACATTTGATAAAATGAAAGAAGAGGCTCCGGTGTATAGAGAGGACCTCACCGTTTTAAAAAAAAAAGTAACCATAGAAACGATGGAACCCACTATTTTTTTTTATTTGGTATCGTTAGAATTTCTTATTTCCAGGTGAAATGCCTGGAAGGAATAAAAAATCGTGGTTGGGGAAAGTCATAGTAGCAAAAGCCATTGGAATTTTTATTTTATATATCGGAATAATCCGTTTTGTTATTAATTGACGGGGGGTAAAGGATGACTGAAAGAAGAGAAATCAATTAGTTATTCATTAAGGTTTAATTTGATTCAATGACTAGAGTTAGACGAGGATATACAGCTCGGAAACGTCGAACAAAAATTCGTTTATTTGCATCAACCTTTATTGGGGCTCATTCAAGACTTACTCGAACGACTACTCAACAGAAAATGAGAGCTTTGGTTTCCTCTCATCGAGATAGAGGCAGGCAAAAGAGGGATTTTCGTAGTTTGTGGATCACTCGAATAAATGCAGTAATTCGTGAGAATAAGGTATTCTATAATTATAGTAGATTAATACCAAATCTGTACAAGAAGCAATTGCTTCTTAATCGTAAAATACTTGCGCAAATATCTATATCAAATAAGAATTGTCTTTACATGATTTCCAATCAGATTATCAAATAAAGGATATGATATTATCAAATATAATACAGAAATGATTGAAATTGAAACAGAATTCCCCGGAGAATGAACTCCGGGAAGATAGAATAAAAAAAATTAAGTAAGATAAGTAGTAGGAATGAACGAACATGTTTCAATAAAAAAAAAGATTTCTTCTTCCCCCATTTTTGATTTCTTATAACACAAGAAATAAATCGGGATTCTAGGCCTTTTGAACAAAACATCAATCTGAGCTTGAGTTCCGATTGGAGTTTTGAGTCAATTGAGGAGTATGTTTATTTATTTCTGGTTCTAGGACCAGTAGTTCTGGGGATCGACTCGGCTCTCTCAAATTGTTTCTCATTATTAAGAAAAGGTAACAAAGATAAAATACGAGCTTGTTTTATAGCAATAGTAATTAATCGTTGTTGTTTCAAGGTCAATTTATTCACCCGTCTAGATAATATTTTTCCTTGTTCACTAATAAATCGACTAATTAAACTCATGTTTCTATAATCGATTCGATCCCCCGATCCAATTGGGGACAAACGCCTACGAAAGGATCGCTTGTATTTACGAAAAGGTTGCTTGGATTTATCCATGGTTTATTCCTTATCTCTAAAATTCGATTTCTTTATTCATTTCAGATCTGACCGAAATAGGCTTTGATTCGCATCGTTTATATTATACATATCATATATAATACATATCATATGTATTATATATATATATATGAAAATGAAATCGGGTTTGATTTGTATTGTATATATTATGTATATTTATGTTATATTTATGTTAAGTTAAATATGTTAACTTAAATATGTTAAGTTCTTCCTCTTCCTGTTCCTTGGAAAGATCGCGCACACGTTCCGTTCCATCTATTTCTTTATTTCCCCATGAATCGTATGCTTGTGACAATAGCGACAAAATTTTCTCAATTCTAATCTACTGGATGTATTGTGTCGATTCTTTTGAGTAATATATCTAGAAATACCCGGCGATTCTTTATTGACACCATTTCGGACACAACTGGTACATTCCAAAATAACTCTGACTCTGACATCTTTACCCTTGGCCATGAACCCCCTTTTGATTTTGGATCGACTTAACTTCTTCTATTTTCGACCCGAACTGAAGAAGAATAAAAGAACAAAAAAATCAATAAGAAAATCAATAGAAGTTACTAACTTGAAATTCCATTTTCATTTCTAAAGATTTCGTTGTGTTGTATGTGTTGTAATTATATAATTACAATTAATATTAATAGAGTAATAGTAATAATTAATAAAGTAATAATTAATAATAAAGTAATAATTAAGTAATACAATTTCTTTCTAACTATCAATTATTCCTATCTTAAATCCCAATATTTCATTTAAGTATCTTCTTTCTATGCTATGATTTCGCGGATTCTGCCCTAGATCTGGATACACATTTCCATTTCTGTTCCCCAAAATTCGATCTTAGATTCACCAGATTTTTGTCGAGGTTCAATACACTTTTTCTTTTTTCTTTCCTTCCTATCCTCCTCCTATCCTAAAGAACCGAAAAAAAAAGGAAGGGGCGAAATTTGAGTCACGTCACGTAGAATTGTATCCCTAATTTTCTTCATTTCTTCGCATATTAATAACTAGAATGAAAAAAAAGGGAATGACAAGGCATCTGGGAATAAACGATTAATTTCTATCAATAGACCTGCTAAAGACCCAAACCATAGAGTAGTTAGCACAGGTGCCACGGAGAGATATGTTTTTATATCTCGCATTGAAAATCCTCCTTCTTTATTGTAATACATATATGTATGGTCAGATGTTGTAGTTCAAGATCATTTGTATTTTTTTTTTACTTTACGCGGAATTCCTAACTAAAATAGATATGTACAATGAACCGATAGATGAGATTTTCCTGTCCCTAAAAAAGAAAGAAAAAGATGACCCCTTCTTCCTGAGCATTTCCGATAAGATAAATTTTTA